CATACTACTAAAAAATGTTCGATTTGAAGATGTTCTATTTTTCCATAGAAATGTATTCGCTCAATAAAAGTTCTAAAAGAAGTTAATCGTAAATAAGAAGATTGTTTACGAATAAGCACTAATAAAATTTCGCACTCAAATACATAAGAATTGTATAGGAACCAAAAGAATCTTTTATTTTCTTTCGAAAAAACATAAATAGATTTCTTCTGAGTAATGGGGAGATTATTCCAATTATGGTATTCGTGAAGAAAGAATTGCAATAAGTGTAAAAAGGGAACATCTTGAATCCAGCACTGAAGGATTTGAACCAAGATTTCCATATGGATGGGATGAGGTATTAGTATATCTAAAACATAATTTAAATGCAATAATTTGTCCTCTAAAAAAGGAAAAATTGAATGGATTGATCGTAAATTATGATATTTTGGTATTTCTTTTTTTTCTAAATATAAATAAGATACTAATCGCAAGGAAAATGGAATTTCCACAATAATTGCAAAACTTTCTGATATAATTTGAGAATAAAAACGAGAATAAAAAAAAAATTTGCGGGTGTGCCCAACAAATAAATTTTGGTTAGAATAATTAACCGAAGAAATCAAAGAATTCTTTTGATAGATTCGAGTAATTAAACGTTTTACAAGTGATAAACTAGATTTATTATCATAACCAAAAACTTCTACGGGTTCATAAAAAATCAAACCTTTTAAACCATGATCATGAGCAAGTGCATAAATATACTCCTGAAAGAGTAACGGATATAGGAAATATTGTTGCCAAGATCTACCTTTTTCTAAATATCCTTGTAATTCTTCCATTGACTTCAATTTCTACTTGAACCAGAAACAATAGGTATTTCTTGTATTATCAAATTATACATAGTGCAATACGGTCAGAACAGAGTATGTATCATGTATGAAAAAAAAATATATACCCCGGAAATACAGAATCCAATCAACAGATCTTTTTCCTCTCCCCTTCTATCCAACGGGCCAATGGGTTTATCTTCGTTCTATTAAATTATCAGAGGATAAAAAATCTTTTATTTTTGCAACCCGATCGCTCTTTTGACTTTGGAAAATTTTTTTTGTCAGTATACTGTTTCTTCTACACATTAGTTTCCAATCCATAATATAATAGAAAATAGTTAGGATTTTTTTTATTCTTAAAAAAAAAGAATCAAAGGTCCATTCACAGGGGACCCCTTCCCCATATCAGGCACTAAGTTATTTTTAACGTTTAATTAGATCGGGAAATTATTCAAATTAAGAATAGAAGCTCGTTGCTTTTTTTTTACCAGAATTAGAGCCATAGAGCTCTATCCATTTATTCACTAGACCAAACTCTAACTGTGAATTTCTTAAAAGAAAAAAAAACACAAGAAAGAATATAATAAGAAATTCACAAAATTCAAATGCAATTCCATTTTTTCTTATTATTTTATTACGACATGCGGTTTTTTCCATCCATTACCTTTCAGGATCAGTCGTGGTCTTATAGACTCTACCAAAAGTCTGGACGAATTCGTTACTTCATCCAAATGTGTAAAAAACCATAATCGCACTTAAAAGCCGAGTACTCTACCATTGAGTTAGCAACCCAGATAAATACGTATATACAAGCGGAAAAAATGGAATTGAACTATGATCAATTAAACAATTACGTAAAAACATTGAATTTTGAATTCAAAAGAAATATAAAGGAAAGATTGGACTATGATCAATTAAACAAAATAGCAAAGTAGATCGGATTAAATTAAAGACAGATAAAAAAAATGTCAAAATTTACATTTAAAGACTACCCCCCCCCCTTTTTTTTTATAAAATATAAAAATTTTGGATTTTCGTTAAAAAAATATATCTTGTATAACAAACAGTAAATTTGGCAAACCCATAATTTGAATGAAGTAAAGGAAAAACCCATAAATAAATAAGGATCGGAATAAACGGATTTATTTATCTACGATCGAATTATATTTGTTCGATACACCATTGTCAATATGAATAAATTGTTGAGAAAAAAAATGAATAAAAAAAAAAATTACACAAAATAAGGATTTGTGTTGGATTGGCACAACAAGAAATATGGTAAATATAAAACATAATATAGAACAAGAAAAGAGCAAATTGTGAGTAAATAATTACCCCACAAATGTATACTAGTTACCTTTCTTTTTTAGAATTTTTTTATTTATTTTATGAAGCTTTTTCTTTTAAAAATTCTGCTTTTCTTAAAATATCATGAACAGTTCCTGTAGGTTGAGCACCTTTTTCAAGGAAATAACGAATAGCAGGAACGTTTAAATAAGTTTGATTTTTTATTGGATCATAAAAACCCACCTTTCGAAGATCTCTTCCTTCTCGTCGGGATCGAACATCAATTGCAACGATTTGATAGATCGCTCATTGGGATAGATATAGATAAATAACCCCCCCTAGAAACGTATAAGAGGTTTTCTCCTCATACGGCTCGAGAAAAAATGATTCTAATATTTCTGTATATAATGTCAAATATATTAAAAAATTTATGAATTAGACTATGATTTAAGTTTTTTTGTTCTTACTTACATAAAACATAAAAAAAAAAACAAAGAAAAAAAGAAATATCATTCGTACTCATAACTCAAGTTGGGTAATTCTGAAAAAGTCCGAAGGTAAATCCTTAGGCATTTCTTGAGTCGTCTCTAACCTCTTTTGTTTGTTTCGTCTCGAATCTATTTTTAGTCCCCATCATTATACTAAAAATAAAATATTGAGACAATTGAAAATAGTGTTTCCTTGTTCCGGAATTATTTCTCTTTGTTTTTAAAAATCATTAGGTTTAGACATTACTTCGGTGATCCTTACCCCCCCTTTTTTCAAAATGGCAGCAACATACCTTTTGTTTTTTGTTATTTCTTTCTATGGAAAGATAATATGAACGATTTATTCCTTTGTAATGTAATATAAAAATTTTTTATTTATTTCATTTCAAATTTATTCGGGTTTGAATCCTTCAATTTGAAATTGAAATTTCTATATTGAGGATATACTTACAAAGTAGTCTAATTTATTAATTGTTACTAACCCTAGATTCGTCCCCCCGATAAATGAATCAATAAGTTTTGCTCGAGCTCCATCATGTACTATTCTTTTCCTATTTACCAACCCAATACAAATTAGGTTCCTAACAGGAACAGAACAAACTATGTCGATTCAAGAGCATCTTTATTCCTATAGAAAATGGCGGATGTAAGAATCCACAGTGAATTATGTCCTTCAAATCACACGTTGCTTTCTACCACATCGTTTTAAACGAAGTTTTACCATAACATTCCTCTCATTTTTAATTTGATTTTGAACCGGTATGGAATTGATTCAATATGGAATCGTGAATAGTCATTGGCTCAATGGTACATAATATTTTTTATGTATGTATCTATGGAGAGGTAAATAATTATCTGGAAAAAGTTTTATATTATAAAGGATTTAAGTTATTTCGCCCCTCTATCCTATGGGGTGAAAGAAATTTCGAAAAAATAAAAAAGAAAAATAAATGGATTTACTTAAATCTAATTAAAATCTTCAACAATCATTCGGGATGTTAAATTATGAAAAAATTCTTCTCGAACAAATAAACTTTAAATCTCAAAAGAACGGCCCTATGGGTTTTCCAATTCCGGAATAAAATAAGTTATTAACAAAATATAAGCTATTCCAATAACTCGAAAAAGTCATAAGTTTCTCTATATCTATAATATAGATTTAAAAAATTTCTTCGAGTACCCAGGTTCATAAAAAAAAGAGTTTTTGTTTTCATGAGTATGAAATAGAAAAGATCTCGTGTAAGGTATAAAGTCAAATTGAATTAGGTATTCTTTCTTTCAGATGAAAAACAAAATTAGAATCAAGAATTAAGAAGAATCTAATCTTTTCGTATGCATCATATACAACGAAAATTGGTTACCGGGAGTAATCATGTATATTTAAAGAAGCACAGACCCTTTTGACTTAATCAAAGAGCTGCTGTTGCTGAAATACAACAATACATAATATTATATACATACATAGGGCAGGGCTTGTTCATTTTATACAAACAGATTTTGTTTTACTTCATTTTTTTACCGGTTTAGAAGTTTTAAGACGAACAATAAAAGAAAAAAATTCATACCAAAAACCACGTAATCTTTAGTCTCCATGTACAGTATGTAAGATACACACTTTTCTTTAGGCTTTCTTTCCACTTTTCTTTAGGCTTTCTTTCCTTGGGTTGGGGAATTGAATAGAAAAGGATCTTTTTTTCTATTTCAATTCAGAATTACATAATGCGAGAATTCACATTTCATGGAACAAAGAGTTTCCCTAAGTAACTTACTTCAATATGACTATTTAAATAGTAGTCTCTGAATGGTAATGATATACCCAAAAATTGTTTTGAATTTAGAATTCAATGAAATATCTTTATTTCTACCCGTACACTCAATCGCATTTGTGAGAAACTAAATGAAAAAAGTAGAATTCTTATAGAAAAATCAGAACAAAAGGTGAGATCACATTATATCATATCCAAGATTAAAGAAAAAAATTTCCAAGCTTAAAGAGAAATTTGTTAAAGAGAAGAATCTTTCCTTTCTCATGGAGACGCTCTGGGACGGAAGGATTCGAACCTCCGAATAACGGGACCAAAACCCGTTGCCTTACCACTTGGCCACGCCCCATTTCTATTTCAAATTTCTCTTCGATACTAATAAAGACTAATATTGGTATTAGTCGTTCGTCAATCCCAACTCAAATATATATGAAATATATTACTGCTAGGATTCAACACATGGAAATATAGAAAAAAATGATTGATCATTCCATAAAATTCAATTAAGATATTGTATGAAACTAAAATTCCTTGTATTCTCATTTGAGAATGAAAGGGAAGATTTTTGATTTGAGAGCGTTCGAAGAACAAGAAGGTTACCCACCTTTTCATTTTTCCCTCAAAAAAAAAACTCAATCAAAATCTAATTTTCTAATCTACAAGAATGAAATGTTTGTTATGCTTAATATCTTTAGTTTAATCTGTATCTGTCTTAATTCTACCCTTTATTCGAGTAGTTTTTTCTTCGGCAAATTGCCCGAGGCTTATGCCTTTTTCAATCCTATCGTAGATGTTATGCCTGTCATACCTGTACTATTTTTGCTTTTAGCCTTTGTTTGGCAAGCTGCTGTAAGTTTTCGATAAAATCTTCAATGCTCCGAAAAATTCATGATTTATCCGAAACAAATTTTCTAAAAATTTATAAGATCTTATAAATTTTACATTATGAATCCTCCATTCGAAAATAGAAATTCTTGTATTATATTGAATAACCGCGCGGTGATAAATTTTGATCAACTTATTTCCTCGTTCTGACCTTCCAGTAAACAAGGACTTTCTAAAGACCCCACAATACCAAATAATGAATATGACCAAAAATTTTTGGTATTTTTGGTAATGAAGGAATCAGAATCTTGCGTTTCTTATTATTATTACATTACAAAAACAAAAAATTCCTAAAAATTACCTTTTTCAAGAAAAGACTTCATTTTCTTTTTGGTTTATTTTTGGGGTGTTATGTCAACATAGTGTATGTGATAAAAAATAGGCAATCTATTTCCCTTTTCAAAAAAAAAATCTTGGAGATTGTGTAATGCTTACTCTCAAACTCTTTGTTTACACAGTAGTAATATTTTTTGTTTCTCTCTTCATCTTTGGATTCTTATCTAATGATCCGGGCCGTAATCCTGGGCGTGAGGAATAAAAAAAAAGATTTTGAAAGTCTGAAGTGATCGGGGGGAGCGGAGAGAGAGGGATTCGAACCCTCGGTACAAATAATTCGTACAACGGATTAGCAATCTGCCGCTTTAGTCCACTCAGCCATCTCTCCCAATTCAAATTGGGAATTTTTTATGTGATGTGACACGCGAAGTAAAAAAGATTGAAATTGAAAAAAGCGCGTTTTTCTTTATTTTTATTATTCAAATTCGAAATTCTAATAATTAATATAAGAATAAAATAACAGTAATGTAATAGTAATATAGATATATTCTATATAAATATATATATTTATATTAAACTAGATAAGAGATCTATTTATTTGATTAGTAATTCAATTTTAGATAATGTAATAATTCGACACAGATATCTTATCTTCAATAGAATTGATATAGAAAAAAACCTTACTTCCTTGATTTTCATTTTGTAAGAAAGGTCCATTCCCCCGGCCTGGTTAAGTACTGGCCGGGCTATTACATTACTTCTGATGAATCAATCATTTCATAGATCAAATGATTTCATTTTTTGTTTTTATTATATCAAATCAAAGATACTTGTTATTGAAGTTATTGAAGTAACAATAAAGACAATTTTCATCTCCATTTCAAGTGTAATTTCTTAGTATTATTAATATAATACTATAGAATATATTTTAGAAGAATATATTTTAGAAGAATATGAAAATGAAAGAATATTCAAATTCTTACATTTTTAGTTTTATTAATTAATATTAAGTAGTATTTTGAATTTTGAGTCTTTTTTCTCAATTTAGTTAATTATTTAACTGGAAAAAAGCACATACAGATATTAAATAGTATAATATCAAAAATGAAACACACATAACTCTTTTATTTGTTATAACATAACTCTTTTATTTGTTCAAGGGACATTGAATACTTGAGATCCAATTAATCCGAATTCAAATTCAAAAACCCGTCAGTTGAAGGGGAAGTAAAAAAAAAAATGAGGAATTCGTCGTGGTTATAGTCCAGCTTCAATAATTCCTTCAATTTGGGACTGTCAGTAATGACTTATAACAAGTGAAAAATGAGACTTTTTGCTTTATCTTTGATTATAATTTGGTTATTTTAAAAAACTTTCTGTACTTCGCCTTCAAGTACCCCCGGTCCGGGGGGATGAAGTGTCAACGCTCAAGTTTTAATGAGTCTGATGCTATTAAGATAGCATCTCATTCCTTTGTTCGACAAAAGATATATTCATATATAATAATGAATATGAAGCGGGTATAGTTTAGTGGTAAAAGTGTGATTCGTTCAATTAATAACTTAAAAAGTTAAGGGGTCTTTCGGGTTTTTCATATTCCGATCAAAAAAAAACTTTATTTCCTGAAAAGAGTTTAATCCTTTTCCCCCTCAATAGCATATTTGAGGAAAAATAGAAATTCTCACGATTTGTATCCAAAGTTCAATTGAAATTGAATAAAAGGGTTATAGAGTCACGAAGCATAATTTTAAAAAAATTGGATCAAATCTTCCAATTAAAATTAATAAGTAAAGGATCTATGGATGAAGATAAAAAACATAAGTGCATTTCCAATCGTAACTAGATCTTCAATTTTTGTCTTGTAAAGGTAAGATTAAAGCCAAATAGCTAGAAAATGGTGGTTTTGGTTTACTAGAACCATCAGCATATTATTTTATTTTAGCTCGGTGGAAACTAAATTAAATTCTTTTCCTCAGGATCCCTCGAGTG